AATGTATAATTTTCCTCAAATTTGTCATTGAGAGGTAAAGGATTAATTCCTTTTAAAAAAAAAAATAAAGGTTTTGATCGGAATAGTAATCAAACCAGGAGACCCTTTAACTATTAAGGGGTTAATAAAACGAATCACACTTTTACCACTAAACTATACCCGCTACAGTTCGATTATTGTATTGAAATGGAATTTTTGTCGAACACTGAAATTGAATAGAATCAAGATAGGATCATAAAAGAATCGTGAAATTTAGAATATTGGCATTTTTCATAGGAGGACTTAATCAGATTATGAAAAGATAATTAAATAACTAAAATCAAAATGAAAATAAAAAAAGTTCTATTTTTTTTTCCTGTTTCCTGAAGGGGTTTTGTTTTGATAGATACGGCTCAAGAAAATTGTTAAAATTCTAACTAGAACAGAAAAAAATTGTGCAGTTTCATTTATTCAAAATGAAAAAAAAAAATGAAGGGGGAAGAAAAGATAATAAGAAATGGCATGTTGGTTTTAGAATGGAAACAGTTTTTTCTTATTGGTCTTGCTGTTGCTTCAATAACAATGATTTTTTTATGATTATCAAATCAGAGAAATCATTTTCTTTATTACTAATATTATAGAATCCAAAAAAGGGCCTGGCGAGGTACTGATCAGGCCAGGCCGCGTAAACAATACTAAAGGACCTTTTTTTCGCTTTGGGGTGAAGAAGTATTTCTTTTTTTCTTTCTATATTTCTATTTTTTTATTATTTTCGAATTCTTAATAATTAATATATTAATTATTTATTTTTTATAATATATAATAATATATAATTTATAATATAAATTATATATTATAAATATTGAATTGAATCTTCCTTATTTTATCTAAATCTAACTGATTGGAATTTCAGATAAAACTACTTAGATGTATTACAAAATACGACTTGTCTATTTTGTATATATATATTATTGTTATATAAATGTTATAGTTATTATAGAATTAGATTTCATTTTGATTTTATTTTTTTATTTATTTTGATAAAACATAATTTTATTTTATTATTTAAAATTGAAATAACAATATTTTAAATTCTATTTTATTTGGATTTGAATATTAGTATTTTTTTTTCAATGGGGAGAGATGGCTGAGTGGACGAAAGCGTCGGATTGCTAATCCGTTGTACGACTCGTTCGTACCGAGGGTTCGAATCCCTCTCTTTCCGTTTCTATTGATGACTTACTATATTGATTTCTCTTTCGAATTTTTTAAATTATTTTCATTTATTCAAAATATATCCAAATAAAAAAAATAACAAATAGGAAATAAAAAATTAGTAATTAGAAAAAAATAGATTAAAAATCAAGCAAAGAACCCCTTTTTATTCTTCGCGTCCAGGATTACGCCCTGGATCATTAGATAGGAATCCGAAAATGAATAAAGAAACAAAGAATATCACTACTGTGTAAACAAAGAGTTTGAGAGTAAGCATTACACAATCTCCAAGATCATTTTATTTTTTTTGAAAAAAGAAAATAGATTCTCTATTTTTATACCATATTATATCCTATTTTTTGATTTGATAACGAAAACCGAAATAGTTGTTAGAAATCGAAATTTTCGTAATTAAAAATATATAAAATAGAATTTCTTATTTTATTATCTTACTTATCAATAATTTTTTTATACCCACTTTTTGATATTTTGGAGGATCACAATAAGGTTTTCACTCACAGAAAAAAATAGTTAGAATGGGAAAACAGGGTGATCCGGATTGTGACTATTCAAGAATTTGAATGTTTGAATCAAGGGTTCATACTGGAAGACTTGTCTGATCTTAGTAATTATTAGAATCGTTTTTCTCAAAAAAATCGTTAATTTTTCTAGTACAAGATGAAAGATCTTATCGAAAACTTACAGCAGCTTGCCAAACAAAGGCTAAGAGAAAAAAGAGTAGAGGTATGACTGGCATAAAATCTACGATTGGACTCAAAAAAGCGTAGGCCTCAGGTAATTTGGCTAATAAAAAACTACTCGAATAAAGAGCAGAATTAAGACAGATCAAACTAAAGATATTAAGCATAACAGAAATTTTGTTTTTTAGATAATTGCATTTTGATTGAGTTATTGATAGAAGTGAAAAATGAAAAAAAAAAAATAAAAAAAAAAGATAGACCAAAAATCCTTCTTTTTTTTTCCGAACTTACTTACTCAACCAAAAAACCTTCCATTCTCAAAGGAGAATAGAAGAAATTCTACTTTCATGCAATATTTTAATGGAATTATATGCAATGATCAATAAATTAAGTTGAATTCGATATCTTTGTGTGTCAAAATACTAACAACAGAATCTAATTGATTCTTTAGATATTTTGGCTGGAATTGACGAACAATCGATAACAATATTAGTGTTTATTAGTGTTGAATAGAAATCAAAGTGGGGCGTGGCCAAGTGGTAAGGCATCGGGTTTTGGTCCCGCTATTCGGAGGTTCGAATCCTTCCGTCCCAGAGTATATGTAAATATACTAAATTTACATTTTAAATTATAGTAAATATTTAATAGTAATAGTAAATAATTTGGATTGTTTCTAAAGTGTAATATTGGAAAGAATTTTATTCTTTTGGTTAATGGATCTAACCAAAATAAATCTTATCTTTTTTTCACATTTAACAAATGAAGGAAAAAGGATCATCAGTGTTCAAATGACATGTAGATACAACTGAATCTGTTGGAGATTTAGGTAAGATGGGGTTATAAATTACATATAAAATACATGAATTTGAATTAAAAAAGGAGCCTTTTTCATATATCCATCTTCTTATATATTTCTTTATATAGATTGTATATAGAGTATAGATTGGATTTTGATAATCTATTTTTTTTATGTAGTGCTTATTAATTTCAAAAAAAAATGGATTTCTCTTTCTTAGGGATGATCAAATGTCGTCTTTATTGTAATTGTTTGTAAAAAATAAAAAATTGGAATTTTTTTTTTATTTTAAATTTCAATCGAAATTAGAAATTGAAATCATAATTTGAAATTTATTCTAGAATTCTATCTAAAATAGAAATGATATAAATATCTAAATTCCTTAATATTATATTTAATTAAAATATTATATTTAATTAAATAATAAAAATAAAGAAAATTTATTAAAATAATTAAAATAACTAATATTAACTTAATATATATTCGATATCTATGTACCGACTGTGCTGACTGAACCAATGACTATTCATGATTCCATAATTGAATCAACCGCATAGCGGTTCCAAATTCGAGGAATGTTATGGTAAAACTTCGTTTGAAACGATGTGGTAAAAAGCAACGTGCGACTTGAAGGACATGATCCGTTGTGGATTCTTATATCCATCATTCTCTAATAAAGGATGCTCTTGACTCGACATCCTTTGTTCCACTCGAACCCTGCATTTTTTTGTTGGGGTATAATGGAATTTAGTACATGATGGAGCTCGAGTGGAAAGTATTGATTCATTTATCAAGGGAGAAGGGTCTATGGTTAGTGTCAATCAATAAGTTAGAACAACTTTGTAAGTATATCTTTGACAGAGAAATCGAAAGGATCCAAATCAATCAAGTTTTAAATCCCAAAGGAATTCTTGTTGGAATTGATAAAAAACCTCTTCGATAAAAAAATTATATATATCGTGCGGTAATCCGCCGTTCGTATGATTCTATTCTTTGATAGAAAGAAATATTGATAGAAAGAAATAAAAAAAAACAAAAAAGGTATGTTGCTGCCATTTTTGAAAGGATTAAAAATCAACGAAGTAATGTCTAAACCCAATGATTCAAAACAAAGATAAAGGATTCCGGAACAAGGAAACGCCCTTTGTATTTTAATTGTCACAACAATTGGATTTGGATCAGAATGCAGAATTCAAATCGATTCTAAATGAGACATATTAAAGGGTAGTCGAGACTGCTCAATAAACGAAATGAAAAAGTATTTTCTTTTGGGATATTTAAGAGTTATTCAACTTGAGTTATGAGTATACAAATGATTTTCTTTTTTTAGGAAAGAAAGACTTAATTCTTAGTCTAATTCATTTGATGATTTTAGGGACTTTTTTTATTTGTCGTTATAATTTCTATATACATAATTTTAGAATAGAATCATTTTTCTCGAGCCGTACGAGGAGAAAACTTCCTATACGTTTCTAGGGGGGGTTTGTTGATCTAATCTATCCCAATGAGCCGTCTATCGAATCGTTGCAATTGATGTTCGGTCCCGAAGAGAGGGAAGAGATCTGCGAAAAGTGGGTTTTTATGATCCAATAAAGAATCAAACTTATTTAAATGTTCCTGCTATTCTATATTTTCTTGAAAAAGGAGCTCAACCTACAGAAACTGTTTATGATATTTTAAGGAGGGCGGGAGTTTTGGAAGAATTTCGACTTAATCAAACGAAGTTCAATTAATGAAATAAAAAAAGAAAGAGAATGAGGTTGTAGTTTGGTATAGCTTTTTTCATTTTTCCTTTTATATTCATGTAGATTTTTTGTGTAGTGCCAATCCAACACAATTTACTTAACTTACATTTTTCTATTTTCTACTTAGATTTCAATTTCATAATTTCTATCTATCATATTTCTATTTAATAATATTATAATTAAAAAATTCAATTTATTTATTACAATTTAATTTCAATTTCATTCTACCTTGTACCTTGTAATTGTATTATTCATATTGACAAGAGTGTATTGAACAAATATAATTCAATCGTGAAGTCAAAATAAATAAAAAATTAAATGTTTTCTTTCTGTCTTCTGCCCAACACATAGGTTTGTTTTTTTTTTTTTATTTATTTTACGGATTTTTTTAATTTGTTGCGATACAAATTTTGTATTCAAAACATAATATTTGGTCTAAAATTTTATTTATTTTTTATTTTATCTAATAATTTTTATCTAATAATTTCGTGTATTGTCATCTGATCTGTTTCTTTTTATGTTCAGAATCAATTAGAAAACTTTGTTTTGATTTCATCCTAATTC